TCAGAAGAATATGTGAGTGATTCATATACAGCATCTCTTTCTTTTCTCAAAGGCTCCACTAACTGATATGTTTCCACAAATAATTGAAATTCAATTTCTTGATCTGTATCTTCAATTTTTGGAAATTTAGAAAGCTCTTCTGTTAAGCCTTGATCAATGAACCTACAAAATCCTTCAAATTGTATCTGATTCAATTCAGGTATTGTAGACATTCCCCCATTTTTATCCCCGAGCATTTTTGATTTCTCATTTATTGAAAAAAAATCCCACTATTGTATTGGATCCAATTATATGGATCAATCTAGCAATGATGGAATTTATATTCTGTTTACAGAATCACATAAAATTTTATCTAACTCCATATATGGAATGTATGAAATACGCGTAAACGGAGGAATAAAAAGAATTTTATACTCAAATTGGAATTTCTTGGAATTTGCAACGGATACACTTGAAAAAGGAATTGCTCAATTCCACTTAAGACCTATGAGTTTGTTATAGAATAGCAAAACAAAAAAGGATTCGATTTCTACCATTATTATGATATTCCAATACGATTGGCTATCCGTAAAATAAAAAAAAATGGGTTCGGAATTGAATTTGTTCGATGAAATAAAGACCCAATAATCAGAAACTAAAGTTTTTTTAGCACTTTGCTTTTTTTATGGATTTCGTTGTTCAGTTAAAAAACTAGTCAATAAAAAATGAAATAGAAAAAATCTCTTATAGGAATCATAGGCAAATAAGATATATGATTCGAGATCCGTGTAAGAATTTTTGTTCTGGGGTTTACATACACTTAGAATTTTTGTTATAATTGAAATTAAGATAAAGAAGAATTTTTTTTATTGAAAAAAATGAATACTGATTAGTTACATATTCATTTTCATTTTCATATATTATTGGGGGATTTTAATCTAAAATCCAAGAATCGTTCATGAATTGACAGTTAATAGTTAATGGTTCCAAATTGTGAGCTTTTGTGAATGAAAAAAACATTTGGTTTTTCATTTCAATAGCAAATTTCAATAGAAAGGGAAAAGAATTTAAAAAGTATGTCTTTTGAGATACTATACAAAATGAATCAAAGAGATAGATTCAATCTAAAAAAGGGATTAAGAAAAACGGGATTCAAGATGCAAGTACAAAAAAACGTTTAGTATCGACTTGGCGGCATGGCCGAGTGGTAAGGCGGGGGACTGCAAATCCTTTTTCCCCAGTTCAAATCCGGGTGTCGCCTAGTCAAGACACGAAATACCTTATTCTGTTTTGCTGATATAACCTGTCAAATTTGTCTCCAAGGGAAACACGCAGAGGAGAGGGACCCTTGAGACTTTCCAGGCTGTCCCTGTGTATTTTCGTTGTGCTTAATGTTTACCGATTCCACTATCAACCATATTGGATTTTTTGGATTGTTTCATCAACGGTATTGGACAGAATCCGTTTTTTTGACTCTGCACTAGCCATTTTACTATTATTAGTGAATAATAATGGAAAATTTCCTTCATATTCATAGAGCTAGAGGACAAAATTGACATGGATATAGTAAGTCTCGCTTGGGCTGCTTTAATGGTAGTCTTTACATTTTCCCTTTCACTCGTAGTATGGGGAAGAAGTGGACTGTAGGGGTATTGCTAATTGAGTTCTCAACTCAATTAGTATCAATTGTTTTATAAATCCTTTTGCAAAGACTTTTCAATTGAATTATTTAAATTGAATTAATAAGATTTTCATTCCAAAATTTTATTCGATTCTAGTGGAGGAACTTATTCTATGAATAATATATGAATAGGAAGATTCTATTCTAGATCCATCTATATTAAGATTAAGTTTCTATTTTTATACAGTATAACTGTATACAGTAATACACTAGAATAATAAAAAAGATAGTATTGTAGAAAGAAAGATCTAGATCTTTCTTTCTACAATACTTCTACAATACTATTGGGTCTCATAGAATACTGCTGATTCTAGTTCGCTGGTTTTGTCTAAGACGCAAAATAGGAATGCTTTATTTCTTCAACCAAATAAAGAACTAACTAAGAACTCAAAATGGAAGTTTCATTCAAATTAATCACTTTGACTCACAGTTTTTACGTATATTATAAGCAAAAAGGCAGTAGGGACTAGAATGAACAGTGCAGTAGCAATAAATGCGAGAATATTTACTTCCATAATCTCATTGTTTGGTTTTTTTTATTTCGCAATAATTCGGGATTTAATCCCATATAAATAGAAATCTTTCGTCTCTAAATTCATCTAAATTTAATGAGATGAATTCTATCTCGATGATACCGAATCGGATCAATATCATGAATAACAATATCTGAGCTATCAAATCAATTCATCGTCAAGAATTGAATAGTATAACATAGAAAGAGCGTTTATCCATACCGAATACAAAAACGGATTCTTGATTCACTCGAGAATTTCGTTACTTTATATTTATCTTCCTTTTCTAAAAAACTATCACCTTCCTTGTACAATCATCTGACGAAGTATTATCTAACTGCCTTTATACTTACACTTTATACTTACATTGGTTACAAACAAATCCAAACAAAGAAACAATAAAGGCGAAAAAAGGCGAAATTCAAAAGCGGAAGTTAAGTTCTAAACTGCTTTTTTAATGATCTAGTCTTTTTGGAAAACAAAAAAGTGGGAGAAAGACAAGTCCCGGTACAGTAAAAGAAGATCGAATATTCTACCGAATTTACTTTTGCTTTTTCTTTGTGCGAAATCTTTAACAATTCATTTCCGCAGGAAAGGTGGGACTCTTTGTTTATCTTTATTTTATTAAACTTCCTTGGATTAGTAATAAGATGCATAGAATATATCAAACTTCAGTGTGCAATGAGATAGATTGTTTCAACTTCAAATTAATAATTGACGGACGTTATACAAAACAAAAAATCGGGTTCAAAAAAAGAAGCTCTTTTTCAGATTCAAATTCAAAAGATTTTATCAAAACAATTAAATTCATTTTGTATTGTACAAACAAATCCAAATTACATTTGTGTATGGGGTACTGGGAAAAAGATATAATCCTCGATTTGATTTCATTACACAGGCCACGACAGGGCCCAACCCGGCAGGGTATCTCCTGGAATCTGAATATGATTCTAGAAAAAATTCTACTAATTCACAAATGTTTCATCCACCGTCTCTAATTGAAGAAATGAGAATTCCCGTATTTGTTTCTATTTTTGAAATGAAAAAAAAAAGGGTAAAAGAATCTCCCTACGAATGTAATTTTGCTATTTGTTCCCTTTTCGCAGAAAATAGAGGAATGAATTGATATATTTTTTTATTGGATCATTGGATTTGGATCTGGCGGGACTGACGGGGCTCGAACCCGCAGCTTCCGCCTTGACAGGGCGGTGCTCTGACCAATTGAACTACAATCCCCAGGAAATAAAGAGTACAGCATACATATTCTTCTGATTTCGGTCAAACGCGTTCTATTTCGATTTTCGCTTGGAATCTCTGCATTATAACAAAAGCACGCATCATGTGTTGATATCCACATGAATATACACTTTAATGCTAAGGGCACGGATTACTCGTCATCTTTTCATTATTTCAAATCAAAAACCATTGATAATCAATGAAAAAAAGAGTCTTTTTTTTACATTACTCTTTTTCTTAGACTTTATACTTACAAATGCTGATACAAATGCTGATATGAAGCCAGATACAAAATTTTTGAAAAAAAAAAGGAACAAATTAAATAAATAACAAGTAGAGATATATCAGAAAATTGGACTTTTTTCCCTAGCGGATATTTCGAGAGAACAAAGGGGTTATATCGTTTCATAACGGATCCGTGAATTATTGGGCCGAGCTGGATTTGAACCAGCGTAGACATGTTGCCAACGAATTTACAGTCCGTCCCCATTAACCGCTCGGGCATCGACCCAGGAAGAATCAATTCCAAACTTAGTACTTAATTAATAATCCCTGATCAACTTCCTTTCGTAATACCCTACCCCCAGGGGAAGTCGAATCCCCGCTGCCTCCTTGAAAGAGAGATGTCCTGAACCACTAGACGATGGGGGCCCATTTACTCGACCGTCAGCATATTATGCTCATATTATGAACAGTTTTTTGAAATTGTCAATATAACGAAACGGTGTGACTAGATTTGAAAGATCTTTCCGTCTTTCATGATTCGATAGGATTTTTGGATTCGTCATTTGCATTCACGAATCATTGATTCTAATCGTCATTACTCATTCTATTCTTATTATATTTATAGCAAGATATTCTAGTTCTAGTAAGAATCCATTTTTATTAGAATTCTTTATTAGAATTATTCCAATTAGAATTTCTATTCTAAGAAATTAGAAATATAAGAAATATATACAAATAATTGAATATAAATGTAAAAATAGAAATAAATATAATAACCAAAAAATTGAAAGTCGAAAATAAAATAGAAAATTACAATTGTAGAATCTCTTCATCAGTGATTCGATGAAATTTCTTGGATCTATGTTGAATTGGTAGGTCCCTGGATCCAATCAAATGAATTTCGTTATGATGGTGGTCAATTTAATTTGGTTTGGCTTTGAAACAATTCATTGCATTGATATTTATCAAATTCAATATCAATAAACAAACCCTTTATTCCTTATATTCATTAGTTTTACCTATATTCATTAGGTAATCTCGTTTATGAATGTACTATATTTATGAATGTACTATTATGATTAGAAGTCTACTCCATATATTTATTATTAAGATATTTACTTTACATAAATTTTATTTATAATCTATTTCCATAGATATATCTTATCTTTAGAGTGGCTCAGTCAGAAATTGAGTCAAATAGGCCCTTTTAACTCAGCGGTAGAGTAACGCCATGGTAAGGCGTAAGTCATCGGTTCAAATCCGATAAGGGGCTTTGTTCAGAAGTCCCTGGGGGAGTATTCTTATTTACTTATTTAAAGGAGAAATAGGGATATTGTTGATATTTGCAACAAAAAAACTGGAAAATTTACTGAATTTGAATTCTAAAATTCACTTCCAATTCAATTTACAAAAGTTAACAGTATAATGGTTTATGGTATCGTAATTATAGTTAGAAAGTTGAATATTTGTTTATTATATAAATAATATTGTATTAATAATGAATAATGATAAGTTAACTCTTAAATCGCCAACCTTTTTCTATTTTTGATTATTCTAATCAAATAAATTAGAAAGATTAGATTCGAAATGAACAAAAGAAAAAGTAAGTGGACCTAACCCATGGAATCATGACTCTATTCACTATTCTGATATTCAAATTCAATATAGACGAAATTGGAACAGTGGATCTGCTTTTCTTTGATTTTCATATTTCTTCGGACTTCGAAAAAATCTGTCGATATTTCTGGTTAAATCTTTTGTTCCTAGTTATTTTATAGGAAAAATTTACTATTCCCTTCTTCCACAGAAAAGTTTATTCGAAGTCACAACATAAGACATAATAGAAAATAGAAAGGGTTAAGAAATCTTTTAAACATCTTTCTTTAATTTTGAATTCCAGAACACAAAATCTAATTATATTTCTATTCTAATTATATTTCTATTATTGTTTATAGCTCGATAAGATTTATATATATATAATAGATTGATATATCTATCAGATCACGATTTCATGTACCAAATATTTCCATATTGATGCATACAATATTCTTATTCTAACAATGGAATGTAGAATAGGTATAGGTATGAGAAAAAGATTTTAATTTAAAGTTTCTTATTATTTCAATATTGTATTTAATTTAATAATAGGAAACTTCTTTTTCTATTTTCTTTTCTGACATAAATAAAGCATAAAGTAAATAGGAAAGTGATTCGAAGTTTCTTTCTTGTCTTTCTTCTTTTGACCTATCAAAAGACATAGTCTGGGTTTTTATACTCATTTATTTAATATTTAAAGGAAAAATAAAATCAAAATGAAAATCAAATAAGGAAATATAGCAAAGATGACAAAAAAAATGAAAGAATAAAATAAAATAGAAAATAATAAAATATATGATATTATAGTAATTAAATTTAATGCACATAGAATTTAGAAGAGTACATAAATTCTTTTTATATTCTAAATTTTAGAAATTTTACAAACAAGATCCAAGAATAAGATTCGTTTCATAGAATGAGAGAAATAACTCTGAGGATCAACTGGTAACGAGAGAGGGATCGCTTGTTCTTTGAACAGTTCTTTCCAAAAATTCATCTATCTGATTGATGAGTCATAAAAAAAATTCATAGTTCATATGGTTATTAAAACTAAAAAAAAAAAAAAAAATAACCGAATTCAATTGAATTTCTTTAAGTCGGATTCTAGACCGATAAAGAATTTTGATTTTCGAAATCCATTAGAAATTAGAAGGGGATGTGTACAAGAAATCAAATCATACATAAACGATAGAAGCTTCAAAGCCCTGAAAATCTTAGGAGATGTTCGGAAATGGTTGAAGTTGTTTAATAGGAGGATCACTATGACTATAGCCCTTGGTAAATTTACCAAAGACGAAAATGATTTATTTGATATTATGGATGACTGGTTACGAAGGGACCGTTTCGTTTTTGTAGGTTGGTCCGGTCTATTACTCTTTCCTTGTGCCTATTTCGCTTTAGGGGGTTGGTTCACAGGTACAACCTTTGTAACGTCATGGTATACCCATGGATTGGCTAGTTCTTATTTGGAAGGCTGCAACTTCTTAACCGCCGCCGTTTCTACCCCTGCTAATAGTTTAGCACATTCTTTGTTGTTACTATGGGGTCCTGAAGCACAAGGAGATTTTACCCGTTGGTGTCAATTAGGTGGTCTGTGGACTTTTGTTGCTCTCCACGGTGCTTTCGGATTAATAGGTTTTATGTTACGTCAATTTGAACTTGCTCGATCCGTCCAATTGCGACCTTATAATGCAATCGCATTCTCGGGTCCAATTGCTGTTTTTGTTTCTGTATTCCTGATTTATCCACTAGGTCAGTCCGGTTGGTTCTTTGCGCCTAGTTTTGGTGTAGCAGCTATATTTCGATTCATCCTCTTTTTCCAAGGGTTTCATAATTGGACACTAAACCCGTTTCATATGATGGGAGTTGCTGGTGTATTAGGCGCTGCTCTGCTATGCGCTATTCATGGTGCTACTGTCGAAAATACTTTATTTGAAGATGGTGATGGTGCAAATACATTCCGTGCTTTTAACCCAACTCAAGCTGAAGAAACTTATTCGATGGTCACCGCTAACCGCTTTTGGTCTCAAATCTTTGGGGTTGCTTTTTCTAATAAACGTTGGTTACATTTCTTTATGTTATTTGTACCAGTAACTGGTTTATGGATGAGCGCTCTTGGAGTAGTCGGCCTGGCTCTGAACCTACGTGCCTATGACTTCGTTTCTCAGGAAATCCGTGCGGCGGAAGATCCTGAATTTGAGACTTTCTACACTAAAAATATTCTCTTAAACGAAGGTATTCGTGCTTGGATGGCGGCTCAAGATCAGCCTC